TTCCCATAAGACTGAATACTATGATTCGCATTTCGAACAGGCATGAATACAGCATCGATAGGATAACAATTTCCGTCTTGAAAGGTATTTGGCGTTTTTATATTATATCCTCGACTCCTCTCGATTTGTAATCCAATAGACAAATCAATTGGTTCTGTTAGGCTAGCTATGTGCTGCGTATTATCAACGATTTCCACAGAAGGCGGCAAGAGGATGTCTTGAGCAGTTACATATCCCGGGCCTTTGACACAAATAAGCGCGTCACAAGTTCCATAAAGATTACTTCTCAATACAATATCTTTCAAATTCATTAAAATTTCATGTACCGATTCTTGAATACCCACTATGGTAGAATATTCGTGTGGAATTTTTTCAGATTTTGCGCGTGTAATACATGTTCCTTCTATTTCTCCAAGCAAAACTCTTCGCATCGCAATGCCTATTGTGTCGGCTTGACCTTTCATAAGTGGAGACAAAATAAAGCGCCCATAATAAAGACGCTTACTGTCTGCTCTTGATTCAACACACTTCCACTGTAGTGTCCGAGTAGATACTTTTACTTTCTCTCGAACCATAGTAATATTATTTGTCAGATCATTGAGTCATTTATTTCTCTTGAAATCTCTTCAATGTTTATTTCTACACCCGTCTTTTTTTAGGGGGTCTGCAACCATTGTGTGGCATAGGGGTTACATCCCGTACGAAATTTAAAAGGATACCGCTTCTACGAATAGCTCGTAATGCCGCATCTCTTCCGAGACCAGGACCCTTTATCATGACTTCTGCTCGTTGCATACCTTGATCCGCTACTGCTCGAATAGCATTTCCTGCTGCGGTTTGAGCAGCAAAAGGCGTACCTCTTCTTGTACCCCTGAATCCACAAGTACCGGCCGAGGACCAAGAAATTACCCGACCCCGGACATCTGTAACAGTCACAATGGTGTTGTTGAAACTTGCTTGAACATGAATAACGCCCTTTGGTATTCGACGTCCACTTTTACGTGAACCGATCCGTCCCGGCCTACGTGAACCACTTCGTGGTGGAGATTTTGCCATATTTGATCATTTCATAAATATAAGTCAGAGATATATGGATATATCCATTTCATGTCAAAACCGATCTTTTATGTTGATTTGTTCATCGGTTACTTTCTAAACTTTTCGAAAGATTATCCTTGTCTTTGTTTATGTCTCGGGTTGGAACAAATTACTATAATCCGTCCCCTCCTGCGGATCAGTCGACATTTTTCACAAATTTTACGAACTGAAGCCCTTATTTTCATAATTGTTATTCCTTAAATGAATTTCGAATCTCCTTATTGGAAGTTGGAAGAAAATAAGTTTCTTGAAATTTTTGAACCGCGATTTGTATCCCCCTGAAAGGAATGTTGAAAAATCACCTAATCACTCAAATCCTTTTGTGTAGTCTATATATTATTATTATATCCTCCAGTTGAATCTGAATCATAACGACTTCCTTCAATTTTGCCTCTAGCCACCGGGAGTAGATGTAGAAAAACGGGTCGCATCCCTCCTGAAACATAATCTAGAATCTTACTTCGCTCTCTAAACTATCTAAAAGAACCCGGAGCATACCTTTGGTAAGTTATTCGGTAATTAAACCTCGAGGAATCCTCCCTTTTTTTTTCTCACAACATAAAAGTAAGCTCCAAATACAATTCGGATAGCAGAATAATTACCATATATAACACAAAATTTCTCCACCGATTCTTTCCAGTCGAGCCGCTCGGTCTGTCATTATACCCCGAGAAGTAGAGAGAATTACAATCCCCATCCCATCTAAAATTCTAGGAATTCGTCGATAGTTAAAATAGATTCGTAGACCGGGTCGACTGATTCGTTTTAAATTTAAAATGGGTCTATACGGCCCTTTCCTATTCCTTCGATGTCGTAGGGTTAAAACCAAAAACTCTTTTTTGTTTTTGTTTTCCACGAGTTTCCTTGCGTTTTCGATAAAACCCTCTCGCAAAAGGATTTTAACAACGTTTTCGGTGATGTTAGTAGATGCTATTCGAACCGTTCCCTTTCTATTCATGTCAGCATTTCGTATAGAAGTTATTATGTCAGCAATAGTGTCCTTGCCCATGATAAACTGAAAATTTTGTTGCTTCCAAATTTTGATATAATCAACATGTTCTTTTTTTTATGAAAATTATTAAAAGTATATGCGTGAGACATACTCTACTAAATTTTGATTTATCTATTTTATTTTCATACTATCACTATATCGCGGTCCCCTCTTATAATACTTCAGGTGCTAATGAAACTATTTTAGTAAAATTCAACTGTCTCAATTCCCGGGCGATCGCACCAAAAACTCGAGTTCCCTTTGGATTTCCTTCGTGATCAATGACAACTGCAGCATTGTCATCGTACCGTATTATCATACCGTTATCACGTCTGAGTTCTTTACAAGTACGTACAATTACAGCTCTGATCACTTCTGATCTTTCTAGAGGCGTATTGGGTACTGCTTCCTTGATCACAGCAACAATAACGTCACCAATATGAGCATATCTACGATTACTGGCTCCTATGATTCGAATACACATCAATTCTCGGGCACCGCTATTGTCTGCTACATTCAAATGGGTTTGAGGTTGAATCATATCGTTTTTTGAGTCCGTTTTTTTAATGTTTAATTTAAAGTAAAGCACTGAAAGGACGAAGTAAAAAAAAAAAGGGAAGACCCGCATTTTTTATACCCAAGATTTATTTCCTTTGTTTCGACATTCCTATCCCGAAATAATGAATTGAGTTCTTATAGGCATTTTGGACGCCGCTATTGAAATAGCCTTTCGAGCTATATTTTCAGCTACTCCACTCATTTCATAAAGTATTCTACCCGGTTTAACGACGGCTACCCAATATTCGGGGGATCCTTTACCGGACCCCATACGGGTTTCCGTGGGTCTTAGTGTAACGGGTTTGTCTGGAAAGATACGTACCCATATTTTTCCACCGCGCCGTACATTTCGTGTCATTGCGCGGCGCCCCGCTTCGATTTGTCTAGATGTGATCCAAGCGGGTTCAAGTGCTTGAAGAGCATATCTGCCGAAACAAATATGATTACCTCGATAAGATATCCCTTTCATTCTTCCTCTATGTTGTTTACGGAATCTTGTTCTTTTGGGGTTATAATTGATGGTTCTTTCTCAATGCCATCTCTACTACAGAACTGGACATGAGAGTTTCTTCTCATCCAGCTCCTCGCGAATGAAAGGACTAAAAACGATTTTATCAAGATATAGGGGAATTTAATGAATAATATACTGAAGCATAGGATTTTTTGAAAGTTCATCTAATTAATCTATTCTAAATTTGTATATCATGTTTAGATATAGAATTGAAACATTTATGTTCTATTTATAGATAATCTCAATGTCTTTTTTTTTTTTTTATCGTTATAACAAATCTTTATTTTGTTTTGCCCTTTACCATATCGGATCGAGCAAAATGAATCAATCCAATAAAATCAAAAAATAAACCTTTCGCGGGCGAATATTTACTCTTTCAATATCTATTTCAGTTGTAGGGTTAGTTCATGACCTCTACGAATAAAAGAATAGTTTAGTTCCTGGGTTCGTTTCGCCATCCCACCCAATAAATCATTAAGATTCATTTCCAATAGAATCTTCTTTTTCTTTATTCACGGGTTCCGTCGTTCCCATTGCTTCTCGATTAATGGTTAGGTCTGAATTCTCCAACGGAGCCCTTAATGAAATTTTTTCTTAAGTCAATTTTCTCAGTTTTTATTGGCTCGGGGCTCTTGATTTTTTTTGTTCTATGAGCGGATTCATCTAGTTAGGGATGAATCATTATTGATGCTATATTACACTGTTTTTTATGAGATGACTTACAGACCTTACATATTGGAATCTTATATCATTGATATTTTCTTTCTCTCTTTCTCTCATCCTTCCATTTATCCGCATGCTTTTCGATTTTCTTTCACAACTTCGAACTTCACAACCTACAATCAGATTGGGTTTTTATGTTATGCAAATTTCAGTTGCTACAACGATATGACCACTATATTATATCTTGACTGGTTCTTTGGATTCAGATAATACGAAGCAATGAGTTGGTTATTAGTGCTATAGTTATTAGTTCATACTACAGGACGGTCCATTTTTTGGAATCCTAGCCCTAAAAAAAACCAACGAGTCGCACACTAAGCATAGCAATTATATAAAAAAAAAAAAATCAATCGAATTTTTATTCAACCCTATAGAATTGCGGAATTTCTCATTTTTGTTTTGATTGAAGATAAAAAGAGCTCGTTCTTTGTTTGGTTTATTTCCATTAATGGGGGGGCTCTAAAGACCCGTAAACTCTTATTTTTTTTCGTCTACAAATATCCAAATTTTGATTCCCAATACCCCGTAGATAGTTCGAACCGTATAGGAACAATAATCAATTTTAGCTCCAATGGTTTGTAGAGGAACTCTACCTTCTCTGATCCATTCGGCGCGCGCAATTTCTTTTCCGTCAAGACGCCCTGCAATTTGTACTTGAATTCCTTTTGTATCGGCCTGTTCCGTTAATTCAATAGCTTTTTTCATTGCTTTTCGAAAAGAAACTCTATTTTTTAATTGTCCGGCTATAAATTCGGCAAGAATATTGGGGTGTCCATAAGGATTTGTAATTCGTGTAATAGCAATGTTTATTTTTCGATTCACACAATTAAGTTCTTTTTGTACATTCATCTGTAATTCTTCAATTCTTCGCGGTCTATTTTCTAGTAATAATTTTGGGAACCCTATATAGATTATAACTTGAATTAGATCAATTCTTTTTTGAATCTCTATCCGTGCAATTCCCTCAACACCGGAAGATATTCTGATATTTTTTTTTATATAATTCTTAATAAAGTTTCGTATTTTTTGATCTTCTTGTAGACCCTCGCAATAGTTTTTTGGTTTTGCAAACCAAAGAGAATGATGACTTTGTGTTGTACCAAGCCGGAAACCTAGTGG